CATCGATCAGATAGATTCATTTTTTGAAAGAACTGTTCATGTTCAAGAAACAAGTGATTACTTTTCTCGCTACCAGTGGATTGGATCCCCAGACATATTCCTCTCGTTCCATCAACCAATCTTATTCTTGAATCTCGTTTGTGAGATTGATAAAAATCAATATCTTTATGTATTCCTTAGAATTTCTCTTAGAATTTCTATGTGTATTAAACAACTATAGTCTCATATATTTTATCACGTTATACTTTAACTCTTTTATTGTCTTATATGTCCTTTTCTTTCATATGAATATAAAACTCGAAAGTATATCTTTTCGCGGTTCAAAGCAAGCAACGCACTTCGAAGATTTTTTTTATATTTACCTTTATCTGTTAGAAAAATACGAAAAAGGAGAATGAATTTCCTATTCTTTTTTTTTAATATTGTATTTTATTTAAGAATAAAAACTGTAAATGAAAGTCTCTTTCTCGCATACATTTTCTATCCCGTTCCGTTGTCGGAACAAAAATATCGTATGTATCGATATGGAAATATTTGGTACATGAATCCATGATCTGATAAATTAGATCTATCTAAATCTTAGATAGATATAAAAATTTAGATCTATCTAAATTTATCCTGTCTTGGGTTCTGGAATTAAAAAAGATATTCAATTTTAATAATAACGGCTTGTATGTTGTGACTTGGAAGAAGCCTTTCTCTGTAGAAGAAGGAAATATCAATTTATTCCTATAACCCATCTATGAATAAGAATATTTAATCAGTAATATCGACAAATTCTTGCAGAGCCCAAAGAAAAGAAATATGAGAAAATGAAATAAAAAAAAAGACCCACTGACTGTTACAATTTCATCTTTATCAAATTATCGAATTTGAATATCAGAATAGTGGATATAGTCATGATTCAATAGGTTAGGTCCACTTACTTTTTTTGTTGTTTTCTAATCTTTAGAATGGATTTGGTTGGAATAATGGAAAGGGATATTTAACGATTCAAGGAGACGACTTTTCATTATTCAATATAATATTATTCATTATACATTATAATAATAAATAAGAATTTCTAATATCTAAGAATAATATAAGAAATAAAAAAGAATACTAGGACAATTAGTAATAATAATATATATCTAAATTATAATAGAAATATAATAAATAAACAAATGTTCCACTATATAACACTTTATAACTATAATGACTCTATTATTATTCATTATAATGATAGCTTATTAGCATTCAATTTCATAATTGAATGCTAAGGTTTGTTACTTTTTGATTATTAGTATAAATATCAACAATATCTCTATTCCCCCTTCAAATAAGAATACTTTGGCTGGGATTTTATGAAAAAAACCAAAGCCCCTTATCGGATTTGAACCGATGACTTACGCCTTACCATGGCGTTACTCTACCACTGAGTTAAAAGGGCCCATTTTTTTGATTCAATTACTGAATAAGTCATTAGCCACTATGAGTCTAGTGCATATACTGATTCTAATATAGATAGATGTACATTCTAATCTGTAGATGTACATAGATATAGTTTATTGCCCATATATATCTTATGAACATAGTGGATCATTCCGGAACGATAAATTCAATTTATCTAGTGAGTATAGGGTAAACTAAAAATAAATGGTTTAGTAAGATTGGATTTCAAAAATATCAATGCAAGGAATTGTGTCAAGACCAACCCTAATTGTTAATTGATCCCCATCATAAATCATAACGAAATTCGTTTGATTGATACATAGACTTACCGATTCAACATAGATATAAGATATTTCCTCGAATCGTTGATAAAAATCTCTTTTTTACTTGTGCCCCCGAACCAAATTCTTAGAGAAAACCAATTTTCAATAACTTGTTGATCCCTCTTCCCATATTTCCAGATTTATCGTTTTTTTTTCATTTTTGAATTTCCGGGCTTAGTGTAAGATAGAAATATGTCTATCTAATCTTAACAAAATGAATGAAAGTGGAAGAAATGGAGTTTCATTCCCCTTTCTGTCTGGTCTGGCAGACCAATCACTCCCCGAAAGATCCTATACCTCGTATTATTTCTATTCTACTTATTTATTCTTATATTTATTTTACTCTTTATAGAATTTAATTATTCTATTTCTAATTAATTAGAAATAGAATAATTAAATAATATTTTAAAATTACAATAATATTCAAAAAATTTGATAGAATGGTGATTCGAATGAATGATTCATGAATCGAAATACGAATCAAAAGATTCTATGGAATCATGAAAGAGGGAAAGATCCCTCAGATTTAGTCATACCATTATATTGACAATTTCAAAAAACTGGTCATACTATGAACATAGTATGATGGCGGTCGGGTAAGTATGCCCCCATCGTCTAGTGGTTCAGGACATCTCTCTTTCAAGGAGGCAGCGGGGATTCGACTTCCCCTGGGGGTAGGGTACTACTAACGGAAGTTGATCATGGATTATCAATAAGCCTGGAATTGATTCTTCCTGGGTCGATGCCCGAGCGGTTAATGGGGACGGACTGTAAATTCGTTGGCAATATGTCTACGCTGGTTCAAATCCAGCTCGGCCCAATAATTCGCCGATCCACCATGAAATGATATAACCCATTTTTTGTTCCCCAGAAATGCCTGATCGGAATACGGAAGACTAAAGAAAGGTAAAAGTTTCTGATATATTTTTACCGCTGTTCGTTTGCTCTATTTATTTTTTTTCCACAAATTCCGATCTTGCTTGCTAATGATCCATCTAGATTCATATAAGGATCTGGAAGTAGAAAGTCTAAGGAAAAGGACCAAATAAAGAATAAAGAAAAAAACTCTTTTTTTTTCATTGAAAGATTGATTTGATTATCAATCAATTTCTAAAAAACGAAAGGATTATTAACAATTCTCGAGACGCTCCCACTAAAGTGCATATCCATGTGGATATCAAATATATCACTCGGATTTCTGTTACAATACGACTATTCTAATCTAAATAAAATAGAAAGGGTTTGAATGCAATCATAAGAATATGTATGATGTACACTTTCTTTTATTTGCTTGGGATTGTAGTTCAATTGGTCAGAGCACCGCCCTGTCAAGGCGGAAGCTGCGGGTTCGAGCCCCGTCAGTCCCGACGGATCCAAATCCAATAAAAAAATACATCAATTCATCTCTGCATTTTCTGTGAAAAGGAGAACAAATATTAGAATTTCATTCCCAAGGGGAATGCTCTCTTATTTTATTTATTTATTTTTCCTTTCCCATTTCTCATCAAAGAAATATGGGAATTCCCATTTATTCAACGAGTACCGATTGAGAGGAGAAAAACATATGTAAATTAGTACAATTATTGGTAGAAGCATATTCAGGATTCCAAGAGATACCGTACTGAGTCTGGCTTTTTCTATTATTCCCGATCCGTGTAATAGAGTACTATATGTTTCAAGTAGGACATACAAAATGAAATTTAACACAGTCACTTTGATATAATACTTTTCAGATTCAAAGTATATACCTAAGATTTAAGGTATATCCCTTTCTAGCTCCGATTTTGTGTAACCTCAATTACCAATTTCAATTAGTAATGTGAATTTGAAAAAATTTATCTCATTGAACTTTCACAAGGAATTTTGGATATATGCATCCCATAATTAATCCAAGGAAATAGTATATTAATAAAAAAAAAGAAAGCTCAAAGAAGAGAAGGATCCCATCTCTCTTAGCGAGGGCTCTCTCTCGTAGAGAGGGAATGAATAATCTTTTTTAAGTTTAAGGGTCCTGCCGAAGAAAGAACAAACTTTTTAATGAATTTGATGGAATACTAGATTTTTTTATACCCAGACTCTCCTTATTATACTTTTTTGTTTTCCAAGAAGATTAGATCATTAAAGGGAGGTTAGAACTTAACCTCTTCTTTGTTTACATTTTACATTTATTGTATTGTTTATTTTATTGGGGGTTTCTATAAACTAAAGAATGGAACAGAATGCTAAATAACGCAAAGGGATTATTGATCGGATTCGGAATCCAAATTTCAATTCGGTATGGATAAAGGATCTTCCTATGTTATACTATTTCATTCTCGACGAGGAATCCATTAATTTGATAGCTCAGATATTGTATTGTTATTCATGATATTGATCCGATTCGATATCATCGAGATGTAATTCATACCATTGAATATTGCATTTACAGGCGAAAGATTTATCAGCTCTATGGGATGAAATCCCGAGTTATTTCAAATTCAATAAAAACGAAACGATGAGATTATGGAAGTAAATATTCTCGCATTTATTGCTACTGCACTGTTCATTCTAGTTCCTACTGCTTTTTTACTTATAATATACGTAAAAACAGTCAGTCAAAATGATTAATTTGACTTAAACTTGACTGTTTCGTTCTTATCAATGATTGAAAAAAAAAATGAAAAGTATTCAAAAATCGTGTCTTAAATGAAACAAGCGGACTAGAATTATCAGTATTCTATGAGATTTGATAGTATGGTAGAAAGATTCATATATTTCTTTCTACCATACTATACTTATTACTTATTATATTATTGTTATTGTAGTATATAAAGTCGTACTGTATAAAGATAGAGGTTTAATATAGATCAATCGACAATATGTATCTTCATAGACATCAATTACATATAGATATCAATTCCATACATATATGGAATGGAAGTACATAGCGTACAAATTCTATTTCTTTGCTTTATCTTTATCTATTTAATTTGTGTTGATTGCAATCATCAATAGAAAAAAATAGAAGGGCAACTCTTACTCTTACGGCTCTAATTCCTAGAATTTCGGATTCTTTTCAATATGAGAATCCCGATATCCATCGAAAGAATCAAATCGATGAAGGAAAAAAAGTATAGGCGTATATTAATAAAAGAAAATCACATAATCTTTTTTTAGCAGTCCAAAGAAATAATTGATTGAGTAGTTGACAGATGATCCAGGGGTTCAGTTCCATGGGAACCTCTTTGGATTTCTAAAAGGATTTGT